AAACGAGTATCTCCTCTAGATGGAAGAAGATTCTCTTTGAAAAGTAGTTTTGTCCCATCTGCTAGAGCTTGGAGAATTCCCAAAGGGCCGGCATATTCAGGTCCAATACGTTGTTGTATCCCTGCGGATATTTCTCTTTCTAACCACACAATTACTAGTACACCTATTGTGATTCCCAATACAAGAGTCAAAATAGGGATAAGCATCCATATGATCCCATAGACCTCCTTTAAGGATTCCAATCTGGAAAAAGAATTGATATCTTGTACTTCTGTTGTATCCATTATCATTTCAACGATCAACTTCTCCCATAATGATATCTATACTACCCAGTATCGTCATAATATCAGCCAATTTCATTCTTTTAACTAACTGAGGAAGAATTTGCAAATTGATAAAACCCGGCGGGCGAATTTTCCATCTCCAAGGAAAAACACTTTGATCTCCTATCAGAAAAATTCCCAACTCTCCCTTTGGGGCTTCGACTCTCACATAAAGTTCTTGTTTCGACAATTCAAAAGTGGGAGAAGGTTTTTTACTAATGAATCGATATTCAAAATCATTCCATTCGGGATCCCTTACTCTATCAAAGCATCGGATTTCTAAATTCTCATAGGGCCCTCCCGGAATTCCTTCCAGAGCCTGTTGAATAATTTTTATAGATTCTGTCATTTCACTGATTCGTACTAAATAACGAGCTAATGAATCTCCTTCTTTTTGCCATTGGACTTCCCAATCAAATTCGTCGTAACACTCATAATGATCAACTTTACGAAGATCCCATTGTATTCCGGAAGCTCGTAACATTGGTCCTGATAAACCCCAATTTATTGCTTCCTCCCCACCAATAATGCCTACTCCCTCAACTCGTTCTAAAAAAATAGGATTCCGTGTAATAAGGTTTTGATATTCAGCAACCCCTGTTAAAAAATAATCGCAGAAATCCAAACATTTATCTATCCAACCATGAGGTAGATCAGCAGCTACTCCTCCGATACGAAAATAATTATGCATCATTCTCATACCGGTGGCAGCTTCGAATAGATCATATACTAATTCTCTTTCTCTGAAAATATAGAAGAAAGGGGTTTGTGCACCAATATCTGCCATAAAAGGACCAAGCCATAACAAATGAGAAGCTATACGACTCAACTCCAACATAATTACTCTGATATAGCTGGCTCTTTTAGGTACTTGAATATTTGCTAACTGCTCTGGTGCATTTACGGTTATTGCTTCTGTGAACATAGTAGCTAAATAATCCCAACGTGTTACATAAGGAAGATATTGTATAATTGTTCGGTTTTCCGCAATTTTTTCCATTCCTCTGTGTAAATAACCCAATATTGGTTCACAGTCAATAACATCTTCACCATCTAGAGTAATGATGAGTCGAAGAACACCATGCATTGATGGGTGGTGAGGACCCATATTTACTATCATGAGGTCTTTTCTTGTAGCTGGTACATTCATAGGTTTTTCCCCGATTCATTCTTCCGTGAATTGCTGAAAACAAAAAGAAATTCATTCAAATTCAAGATCTAATAAATCAAATAATTAATAATTAAAGCTCTGCAAATTAATGAGTTTTCGGCTCTCGAATATCCAAGTGACTAATTAATTCTTTATAACGTACTCTATTTTTCTTTGACAAATAAGCCAGTAGCCGTTGACGTTTTCCCAGAATTTTCCGTAGACCTCTCTGAGATAAATAGTCTTTTCTGTGTAATTCCAAATGTGAAGTAAGTCTTCGTATCTTATTGGTGAAACTGAATACTTGAAATTCAACAGACCCCCTGTTTTCTTCTTGCGAAATAACCGAGATGAATGCATTTTTTATCATAAAACAAAAAATTTTCCCCCTCTTTTTTAAAGATATGAATTTTACCGATCAGTAATAAAAATCCCCGTCATTTTGATCTGTTATATCGAATTTCGTTATGGACTACTAATTTTATCAAATAAAATTAATCAACGATTAATTCAACTTTCAATTTGATTCGTATAGGGATACAAAAGGATGGCACTCGTAAAAGATAATAATTTAGACCTAAAATAATAAGCTTCTCTTGATTCATTTATAGATCTAATTGATACGCCATTGAATTAGTATCATGTATCAGAATGGAATGTAAGACAACGCATGTGTGCATCTGTTTGCTTTCATATACCAGATATGGTACAGGATATAATATATATAGGAAAAATGGACTATCACCGAATTTTTAATTGTGGATACATATGTAGCCTTACCATACTGAAACGACTGCCATTATTGGTATCAAACCAATAGCGATTCATACAAGCTAAATCTTCTAATCGATAATTGGGCCAAAGAAAGAACTTTAATTTAATTAATTTATTTTGATCTCTATCAAGATGTTTGCTTTCATCCAAAAATTGACCACAGCTTTTTATGTTGTTCACATTGCAAAATACTGGATTTCTATCTATATCATTCCTATTCATTGAATTGAAACAAATTAGAATTCTCAATTCTCTACGATGTCTAGTCGATAAAATATTTTCAGGAATAAGAAGCAAATCATAATGATTTTTGTCGCTACTGCCAGTTATCCTTTGATGTCTTGCAATGGATTTATCAAAATGATTCTTATCAACATATCCTTTTTCTCGGCATCTTTGATTAGTTTGGTGCTTACTCTTATGAACCAATGAAATACTTATGGTTTGATACATAATAAATTGTCCATCATTTTTTATAAACAGACGAACTGGTTCGATAATTAATATTCCCCTTTTCATCAATTCTGTAAGAGTTAAATCCTTATGGATCAGCATTATACCCAAACTCATTTCTCCCCTTTGAATAGAGGATATAGCAATTTCTGATGGATTTATCAGTCTAAGCAGGAGACAGTATACTTTGATATTATTGAGTATTCTTTCATTTAAAGAACCCTCCCATCTCAATTGAAAACGCAAATGCCTTTTTAGGAAAAAATCGAGTTCTGCTTCCATATTGCTTTTGTATTTCTTTTTCTTTATACGTTTTTTTATGTCTGATCCTACATAATCTTCTTCAACACCTTTTTCTTGGTTTGAGATAACGGCTCCAATATCCCCTTGGATTGTGGGTTCTTTTTCTTCTTGATTTTGATTCTCTAATTCAAGAGATTTTTTTTCGTTCGATGGTATAAAAAGATCCCTTTTTTGTTTTTGCTTTCCATTGATGTTTTTATTTTCACTAACATTTTCAGTTTCAGTAAAATTTAAAAGAAGTAATTTGATCGGTATGACCCACGGTTTTATTTTATATGCATTATAAAGTAACACAAATTCTGAGAAGAACCAAAATTCCAGATTCGATATGGGACGACTTAGTATTTCTTCATTCATTCCCATCCAATCAAATCTTTTTTTATTGGATGATTTTTTTTCTTGATCTTGATGAATTGTGAGATAAAAAAGGTCTTTCTTATCAATTTTTTCAATTATTTGATAATTCCTAGTTTTATTCCTATTGGTACCAGTATCGATATCGATCCAGGACTCAATATCGACTTTCTTTCTAAGACAAAAATTTAGAATTCTAGAATCAAAATATTTTCTATCCGGACTTTTCTCCATATCCATAATATCAGCTTCTCCTAGAGAATTTTTAATAAGGATACCTACCATCATATCAAATAATTTGTGTTTACGTGTGTTATAATTATAACAAATCTTTTGGTTATTATTTACTTGTAATGGCAATCCATAAATATATGAGTTCTTATTATCTTCATAATTAACCGATTTATATGATAAAAGATTATATCTATAGTGTTTTTTAAAATTCTCTGTTTTATTTTGTAATGAGTCTACTTCATAATTATTTTCTTTTTCGTAATGAATTAACTGGTCTTTTTCATATGAATCCCATTTGTTTAAATCTTTATTTTGAGCCATACAACGTTGATTAACTCTGTTTCGCCATTTTTGCGGTACTAATCTCGACCACCTAATCCGAGATAAATCGTATTGATAATGACCCCTTAACCAGTTTTTCCATTGATTCATTCCAGAATTCCGAAGTTTTTTATGTCTTAATTCGGAATGTCCTTGTGCTCCAAAATAATCCTTTATTTCATTCTTAAGAAAAAGAGATGTTCCGTGATATTGAATGACAGATCTTAACTTATACAAGTTAATAACTTGGGTTTGTGATAATTTGTAAAATACATATGCTTGTGACAAGGAGGATAAATCAAAAAAAATCTGTGAATTCTTATTAATATTACTAATATTAGAAAGTGACTTTATAAAGTGAATTGTATTTTGATTTGTTTTATCAATTCTTTCTTGATTTGCTTCATTATTGTAAATGTATTTATCAATCATTTTTTTTGTTGATTCAAGAAAAAGTTGTGCATTGATCTGGGGAATATTAATGATACATAGAAGGATATCTATGTATATTCTTTCAATGAAAAATTTTATAAAATAATGCGATTTACGGATTAATCGAGTATTTCTTCTTTTTAATATCTGCCAAAATTTTTGGGGGGATTCTAGTCTTTTATACTTATGACTTTTTTTGTTAGGACTAATATTTATCTCTGGAGTTAGAAATTCCTTTTTCTTGTCTTTTGTAATTTTTTCTATTTGATTTCGGATTGTGCTTGTTCTATCAGTCAGATCTTTCGTTTTTTTTTCTATCAGTGAATAGTTTGTCCAATCCATAGATCGAAATTGAATAGACGATTCATGAATAATCCGATTACTATTACTGATTATCAAATCTTTTTCTTTTTTAGTTTCACTCGATTCATATACTTCTCTCAATCCAAATAATTGAATTGGATTTCTTTTTGAGAGTATTATTTTTATAAATAGAACACTTTTGATAACCCATTCTTTTATTTCTTTTGCGACCGTTAGAAAAAATTTTGTTTTTTCTTTTAAAACTCTTAGAACTCCAAAACAATTCTTTTTCAATTTTCTAATTTTTTTTCCGAGTTCTTTAAAAATGGGTTCAAAAAAGGAAGGTTTTTTTC